CTTTTTGATGAAATGTATTGGATTGATATTATTAGTTTGGTCAAAGAAAAAAAATTCGATCAAATCTAAGTTAACTATGCGATTTGATAAGTACATTCTATTACAATTGCGAAATTATGTGGGTCAAATATTTGTTGTTTTTTCATTTGTTATCGTTGCCCACTATTTAGGCAGAACACCGGTTCCCTATTTATATTCTTATACTGATGAAATCTTAGAACAAGACGAGAAGGAAATGGCTGAAATCAATGCTGAAAGAGAAATAGATGTTGAAATAGATTCGGAAACGGAAGAAACTAAACAAGAACAAAACGGCTCCATCGAAGACGAAGAAAATCTTTTTTCTTATCTTTTTCCGAAAAAAGATAAGACTTTTACTTTGGACAACATTGAGCAAGATAATAATCTCTTCGCATTGGAAAAACCCCTTGTAACTACTCTTTTCGATTATGCAAAATGGAATAGGCCATTGCGATATATAAAAAACGATCATTTGGAAAGAGTCGTACGAGATGAAAATTCACAGTTTTTTTTTCATATATGTCAAAGTGATGGAAAAGAACGAATATCTTTCACGTATCCACCTGACTTATCTAGTTTTCTGAAAATCATGGAAAAAAAAATGGATCTATTCACAAGAGATAAAATCTCCTATAATGATAATGAATTGTCTAATTATTGGAGCTCCACTAATAAAGAAAAAAGAAAGAAACTAAGCAATGAATTTTTTAAAAGGGCAAAAGTTCTAGATAAGAAATATAAGAAATTTATTCCTGTGGATGTATTTGAAAACCGAATTAGATTGTCTAATGATAAGAGGAAAAGAAAATATTTAACTAAAATATATGATCCTTTCTTGAATGGACCTCTTCGTGGACAAAGCTTTTCACCATCAATTCAAAATGAAACTTACACAACAAATTCCATTTTGATAAATAAGATTCATGGTCTCCTTCTTTCTATTAATAGTAATTATCCAGAATTTGAACAGAAAATAGATCAATTTGATAGAAAATTATTATTAACTGAAATTGGTTTTTTTTTTAACTTAATCAGTAAATTTTCGGAAAAATCCGTATCAAGTTTTAATTTTGACGGACTTTATTTATTTCCAGAACATGAACAAGTAAAAATATATTCCGAAGAAAAAAAAAGAAAAAAAGAATTCTTATTCGAGGCAATTAGAACTGATCGGAACAACCAAACCATTTTTAATAGAAAGAAATGTAGTGGAATAAACGAAATCAGTAAACAAGTTCCTCGATGGTCATACAACTTAATCGACGAATTGGAGCAAGTGACGGAAAGAATGCAAAAAGAGGCTCAGATTCGTTCCCCAAAACACGAACGTATAGTAATTTTTGAGGGGAATACAGATTCACTGAATTTGAATCTTGGTCCTAGAAAAACTAATGGAAATACTAATGAGGCTATTCCTCAACAGGATCTAAATCACGAATTTTTTCTACTAACTTATTCACGCGAACCAGATTATAACCGAGAAATAATTAAAGGATCTATGCGCCCTCTAAGGCGTAAAATAGCGATTTTGAAACTTTTTCAAGCAAATGGAAATGCCCATTCCCCCACTTTTTTGGAGGTAATAGACGATTACCCATTATTTTTTGGTGAGTTTTTCTATGATATATCGCAATATTTGAAAGAAATGTTCAGGAAACCTGGTACTGACAATTCAGAATTTGTGGAGTTTCAGAAAAATATAGAACACAAAAACAAAGAGGAAGACAAAGACGACGCTGAAATAAGACTTAGAAAAATAGAAGAAGACTGGGAAAGTATTCTATATGGTCTAATAATTAGAAGTTTTGTAATACTAACCCAATCTTTTATTAGAAAATATATTATAGTACCTTCATTGATAATAACTAAAAATATCATTCGTATCCTATTATTTCAAAATCCCGAATGGTCAGAAGATTTTAGGGATTGGGAAAGGGAAGTTCATATTAAATGCACCTATCAGGGCATTCCAGTATCCCACAAAGAATTGCCAAAAAACTGGTTCAACGAGGGTCTTCAGATAAGGATCTTATGCCCTTTTGTTCTGAAACCTTGGCACAAATCTAAGGTACAATCTACTAAAAAAAAAAAAGATCCACAGAAAAAAAAATCTACTGAAAACAAAAACTTCTGGTTTTTAACAGGTTATGGAACACTAGTAGAATCGTACCTTGATGAGGGTTTCCCAAGAAACCCATTTTCCTTTTTGGGTCCCGTTTTAAAAACAATAAGCAAACAATTGAAAAAAGATTTGAAAAAGCGTTTTTTTCTAGTTCTAAAATTTTTAAATGACAGAAAAAAATGGTTTCGAACTATGTTAAAAAAAATAGAAAACTGGAACATCAAAAGGATTCTTAAAAGGATTCATAAAAGGATTCTATTTAGGTTCAAAACAATAGATGAAACAATAGATGAAATAATAGATGAACTGAGTGAAAGCGAAAAAACTTCAACAATCAGTAAGAATAATCCAAAGATTGAGGAATCACCCATTAAAATGGAATCTATTAATTGGAAAAAGTCTTCATTCACAGAAAAAAGGATAAAAGATCTTAATGTTAAAACAAAGATAATCATAAAACAAATAGAAACAATGACAGAAGAAAAAAAAGAGGGGATTCTAACTTCAGAGATCAATTTGAATTCGAACAAAACTACTTATGATGCTAAAAGATTAGAATTACAAAAAAATAGTTTGCAAATCTTACAAAGAAGAAGTGTTCGATTAATACGTAAATCCTATTCTTTTTTCAAAATTTTCATAGAAGGGGTATACATAGATATCCTTTTCGATATCAGTAGTATTGCTAGGATCCATCGACAACGTTTTCTTGATTTTCTTGAATCAACAGACAAAATACTAAATGTAAAAAAATCCATTTACAAAAAAAAAAAAATTGAAGAAAGAATTGAAAATCAAAGTATAATTCCATTTATGTCGATTATAGATACGAATATGAATTCACAGAATTCTTGGGATGTATCTTCTTTGTCACAAGCATATGTATTTTATAAATTATTAACACAAATCCGAGATAGTAATCGATATAAATTTAAGTTAAGATCTATTTTTGAATCTCAACGTCCCGATTCGTTAATGAATCAATGGACAAATTGGTTAAAGCTTCATTATCAATATGATTTACCAGAGAACAGATGGTCGAGATTAGTATCACAAAACTGGAGGAATAGAATCAATGAACATCGTGTGGCTCAAAATAAAGATAAAGATTTAGTTGAATATGATTCATATGAAAAAAATCAATTAATTCTTTCCAAAAAACAAGAACAAGAACAAGAAGCAGATTTATTAGAAATTAAAAAAAAAATTAAAAAACAATATAGATATGATCTTTTCTGCTATCAATCTATTAATTTTGCGGATAAGAAAAAATCCAATATTGATGGATGTAGAAAAGAATTTTTGGATAGAATAGGCGATATCTCTATCCAAAATTATCTAGAAGAATATGATATTCTAGATATGGAAAAAAATCTGGATAGAAAGTATTTCAAATGTCTAGAAGAATATGATATTCTAGTAAAAAGGAAAAAGATTTATATACCTAATACTAATAAGAAATTTTGGTTCTTTTCAAAATTAAGCACATTTTATTATGCATATAAGGATAATCCTTGGATCTTACCAATAAAATTCTTTGTTTTGCAGCTTTATGGACAAGGTGAATTAGAGTTAGAAACGGAAAAATACGTGAGTCCAGTAAATGTAGATCTTAAATCTCGCTCATACTATTATAACGGATCAGATTCTAAATACAGGACCAATCTAACGGGAGAACGGGATTTCTTACTATCAAAATATTTGGGTTTTTATTTGCACTGTGATAGTTCCGACCAAGAAAAAGGAATGGATAATATCAACTTACTTTGTCTCCTGGTTAGAATGAAAATTTTTAAAAAAATTGTAATAAATTCGATTAAAAAGCTAGATCTAGATATAGACATTATGGTTGATTCACTTACGAAGGATTTTAGTTATACAGAATGTAGGGACACTGAGGACTTGAAGGACAACCTAATCTTTTTTATTGAACCTATTCGCCTGTCTACAAAAAACTACGAACAATCTCTTATATATCAAACCATAAAACTACCGTTGATTCATAAGAGTAAGAGGCGAAAAAGTTGGAGTTGGAAAAGAAACTCAGAAAAAAGTCGTGTTGATCAAAAGATAACAGAAAATAAAGATAAAAATCTTTATGATTTGTTTGTTCCTGAAAATCTTTTGTCCACTAGACGCCGTAGAGAATTGAGAATTCTAACTTGTTTAAATCCTAGGAATAGAAATACTGTGCATAGAAAAACAATAAATGACAATGAGAATAAAATAAAAAATTTTTCTCAAGTTTTGGCTAAAAATAAAGATCTTGATAGCGAAACAAAAAAACTAATGAATTTTAAATTATTTCTTTGGCCAAATTATCGATTAGAAGATTTAGCTTGTATAAACCGCTATTGGTTTAATACCCATAATGGAAGCCGTTTCAGTATATTAAGGATACATATGTATCCTCGATTGAAAGATTAATTTAGAATCTACATTTATCTTCTATTTATCATTTATGTGAATATATATATATAAATAAATATTTTTATTTATTTATATATATATAATTATATATATAATTAAAAAAAAAAAAATAAATTAAGAATTGTTAAGTAAATTAAGATAATTTTATATACAAAATTAAAAATTAGTGTCATTACTATTACTGATCAATAAAAATATCTACCAAAAACGAGGGGGAGAGAAAAGCTTTCATTTTATGATAAAAAATTCATTTATACCTGTTATTTCACAAAAAAAAGAAGAAAACCCCGGATCAGTTGAATTTCAAGTATTCAATTTCCATAATAAGGTACTAAGACTTACTTCACATTTGGAATTACACCCAAAAGACTATTTATCTCAAAGGGGTTTACATATAATTCTAGGAAAACGGCAACGACTACTGTCTTATTTGTCAAAGAAAAATAAAATACGTTATAAAAAATTAATAAATCAGTTGGGTATTCGGGATTCACAAATTCGTTAATTTCAAGAATCATTTTCAATTATTCGATTTATTAGATCTTGAATTTTGATGAACTTTTTTTTAACGATTCATGGAAGAATGAATCGAGGAAAAACCTATGAATGTGCCAGCTACAAGAAAAGACCTCATGATAGTCAATATGGGGCCTCAACACCCATCAATGCATGGTGTTCTTCGACTTATTGTTACTCTGGATGGTGAAGATGTTATTGATTGTGAACCAATATTGGGTTATTTACACAGAGGTATGGAAAAAATTGCGGAAAATCGAACAATTATACAATATCTGCCTTATGTAACACGTTGGGATTATTTAGCTACTATGTTCACAGAAGCAATAACCGTAAATGGACCGGAACAATTGGGAAATATTCAAGTACCTAAAAGAGCCAGCTATATACGAGTAATTATGTTGGAATTAAGTCGTATAGCTTCTCATCTACTATGGCTGGGACCTTTTATGGCAGATATTGGTGCACAAACCCCCTTTTTCTATATTTTTAGAGAAAGAGAATTAATATATGATCTATTTGAAGCTGCGACAGGTATGAGAATGATGCATAATTATTTTCGTATTGGAGGAGTAGCGGCTGATCTACCTTATGGTTGGATAGATAAATGTTTTGATTTCTGCAATTATTTTTTAACAAGGGTTATTGAATATCAACAACTGATTACGCGAAATCCAATTTTTTTAGAACGAGTTGAAGGCGTAGGTGTTGTTGGTAGAGAGGAAGTTATAAATTGGGGGTTATCAGGACCGATGCTTCGGGCTTCCGGAATACAATGGGATCTACGTAAAGTCGATAATTATGAGTGTTACGAGGAATTTGATTGGGAAGTTCAATGGCAAAAAGAAGGAGATTCATTAGCTCGTTATTTAGTTCGAATTGGTGAAATGATGGAATCCATTAAAATTATTCAACAGGCTTTGGAAGGAATTCCAGGTGGGCCATATGAAAATTTAGAAATTCGCTCCTTTGATAGAGAAAAGGAGCCAGAATGGAATGATTTTGAATATCGATTCATTGGTAAAAAATCGTCTCCGACTTTTGAATTGCCGAAACAAGAACTTTATGTGAGAGTTGAGGCTCCCAAGGGGGAATTAGGAATTTTTCTAATAGGAGATCAGAATGGTTTTCCTTGGAGATGGAAAATTCGTCCACCTGGTTTTATCAATTTGCAAATTCTTCCTCAATTAGTTAAAAGAATGAAATTGGCTGATATTATGACAATACTAGGTAGCATAGATATCATTATGGGAGAAGTTGATCGTTGAAATGATAATTGATACAACGGAAGTCCAAGATATAAATTCTTTTTCCGGATTGGAATCTTTCAAAGAGGTCTATGGAATTCTATGGATACTTGTACCTATTGTGATTCTTGTATTGGGAATCACAATAAGTGTACTAGCAATTGTATGGTTAGAAAGAGAAATATCTGCAGGGATACAACAGCGTATTGGACCCGAATACGCTGGTCCTTTTGGAATTCTTCAAGCTCTAGCAGACGGAACAAAACTACTATTCAAAGAGAATCTTATTCCATCTAGGGGAGATATTCGTTTATTCAGTATCGGACCATCCATATCAGTGATATCAATTCTAATAAGTTATTCAGTAATTCCCTTTGGCTATAACTTTGTTTTATCTGATTTCAATATCGGTGTTTTTTTATGGATTGCTATTTCGAGTATTGCTCCCATTGGACTTCTTATGTCAGGATATGGGTCAAATAATAAATATTCCTTTTTGGGTGGTCTACGAGCTGCTGCTCAATCGATTAGTTATGAAATACCATTAACTCTATGTGTCTTATCAATATCTCTACGTGCGATTCGTTGAAACCCAAAAAGCTATTCGATGCTATTGCTATGCTCCTCTCTTTATAGTACTATATAGGAAAGGAGTCGAATAAATTAAATAGAAAGCTTCATTATCTTAATTTGATTTTTCACAATTCGGATTGAAGAACTAAATTAGATAGTTATATGAGTGAAATAAAACAGCTTATATTGAATAAAATTTCAGAATACTCTATTACTTATAGTTAACAGATAGTATGATGATTTTAAATGGCAGTAAAAATATTGAGTCTCATTTTCTATGTATAAGAATGAAGTCAAATAAAATAAATTATAAAGAGAAGAGGACATTTAACCCAAGATTGGATAATATTTTTCATCCTGTTTTGAAGCGGACTCAAAAGACCAACCTTATTGAGTTTTAGTTATCATTTGTATGATCATAGATGTATTAAATTAAAATTAATAAGGGGTTAATAAAAAAAAGGAGTGGATGGTTAGAAACACCAAGATACACAAAGGATTAGTAACACAGATTTTGTAAATTATCCAAAAGACAATTTACGCATAATAGAAAAAGAATACTAATTGGGGCTTTAAGTTGGTAGAAAAAATCAAGCAGTACTCCCCATAACTCCGATCCAGAGTATGCTTCCATCCACTGATTAAATAAATTACTATCAGGAACGAAAAAATCCTTTAAAATTTTTTAAGTCCCTTTTTCATAGCACAAAAAGAAGAATAGGAACGAAAAAACAAGAATAAATCATAAACGAAAAGCAGATCTCTTTTTTGTTTATGGAGATCAAATTCACATTCTAATTAAGAAACGAATGTGTAATTCTTTTTCGTAATTCAAAATGCGGAGGGTTATGGAGAATTATAAAAGAGTATTTTATTGAAGAATTCAGTTATTACTCAACAAATTCAAATTTCGATTTTTAAGGGATGAGATCAATTCAGAAGTGCCTTATTGTATCTTTTATTAAAATTTATCTTTCTTATTTATTTAGTTATTTCTAGAACAGACAGAATTGAATTGGTCTAATTCAGAACCGTTCGATAGATTTAAAACTTCTATATCTTATGGATATATCACGAGATAAATAATCGTCCCGGTCCTTAGATTTACTTAAGGCTTTCCAGGAGCCGTATGAGGTGAAAATCTCATGTACGGTTCTGTAATAGAGATGGGAACAGTAATGTTATCACCGACTAGGATTATCTAACAGTTTAAGTACAGTTGATATAGTTGATGCGCAATCAAAATATGGTTTTTGGGGATGGAATTTGTGGCGTCAACCTATTGGTTTCATTGTTTTTCTAATTTCTTCACTAGCAGAATGTGAAAGATTACCTTTTGATTTACCAGAAGCAGAAGAAGAATTAGTAGCGGGTTATCAAACAGAATATTCGGGTATTCGATTTGGTTTATTTTACGTTGCTTCCTATTTAAACCTTTTAATTTCTTCATTATTTGTAACAGTTCTTTACTTGGGCGGTTCAAATATCTCTATTCCGTACATATTCGTTTCTGAGTTTTTTGAAATCAATAAAACATATGGAGTTTTTGGAACTACAATAGATCTCTTTATTACATTAGCTAAAACTTATTTTTTCTTATTCGTTTCTATCATAACAAGATGGTCTTTGCCTAGGCTAAGAATGGATCAATTATTAAATCTTGGGTGGAAATTTCTTTTACCTATTTCTCTCGGTAATTTATTATTAACAACTTCGTCTCAATTGTTTTCACTGTAAAAGATTTATTTTATATATTCACTTGTCTCAAATAAGAGAAAGAAATAAAACAAAAATATTCATAGATATTTACGATATGTTCCTTATGGTAACTGGGTTCATGAATTATGGTCAACAAACAGTCCGAGCTGCAAGGTACATTGGTCAAAGTTTCATGATTATCTTATCTCACGCAAATCGTTTACCTGTAACTATTCAATATCCTTATGAAAAATTAATCACATCGGAACGTTTCCGCGGTCGAATCCATTTTGAATTTGATAAATGCATTGCTTGTGAAGTATGTGTTCGTGTATGTCCTATAGATTTACCCGTTGTTGATTGGAAACTGGAAACGGATATTCGAAAGAAACGATTGCTAAATTACAGTATTGATTTCGGAATCTGTATTTTTTGTGGTAACTGTATTGAGTATTGCCCAACAAATTGTTTATCAATGACTGAAGAATATGAACTTTCAACTTATGATCGTCACGAATTGAACTATAATCAAATTGCTTTGGGCCGTTTACCAATGTCAGTAATTGATGATTATACAATTCGAACAATTCAAATAAAAAAAGAGAATTTTTTATAATTAAAAATTATTTTTATTCTTATAAAATAAAAAAGAAAATCAGAATATTATAGAATGAATATTATAGAATAATATATATAACTCTATAAATAATGTAATATATTATATAGAATATTAGAATATATTAAGAGAATAATCAAAATAAAATAGTATCAAAATATAATAAAAAAAAATGAAAATTAATAATTTATGTTATATCTACTTTTATATTTTTGTTTTAATCTTTTAATATAGTTTCAAACTCCTTAGGATTTTTTTTTCAATGCAAAAAAAAAAATTAAGTATATAAAAATTTTTTTCCTGGTCATATCAATACGGTCATGAAATTTTGATTTCTTTGTCTTTTTTTTACATATAATGGATTTGCCTGAAACGCTACACGATTTTCTTTTAGTCTTTCTGGGATCGGGTATTATATTAGGAAGTCTAGGAGTAGTATTACTTACCAACCCTATTTTTTCTGCTTTTTCGTTGGGACTGGTTCTTGTTTGTATATCCTTATTATATATTTTATCAAACTCCCATTTTGTAGCTGCATCACAGCTACTTATTTACGTGGGAGCTATTAACATTTTAATCCTATTTGCTGTGATGTTCATGAATAGTTCCGAATATTACCAAGATTTTAATCTTTGGACTGTTGGGGATGGAATTACTTTGATAGTTTGTACAAGTATTTTTGTTTCACTAATAACTATTATTCCAGATACATCATGGTACGGAATTATTTGGACTACAAGACCAAATCAGATTATTGAGCAAGATTTGATAAGTACTAGTCAACAAATTGGAATTCATTTATCAACCGATTTTTTTCTTCCATTTGAACTAATTTCAATAATTCTTTTAGTTGCTTTGATAGGTGCAATTGTCGTAGCTCGCCAGTAAGAAATCTTTATAGAATTAGTAATATAAATCAAGATTTTATTTTTTTTTTTTTTTTCAATTCTATGTTATGTATAAACTCTTTTTTTTATTGACGATATATTCTTTAGTCAATTGAATATGTTGAATTGTTGTTCATATTGAAATGAATCAAAATTAATAAGGAGTTGGTCAATGATGCTCGAACATGTACTTGTTTTGAGTGCCTATTTATTTTCTATTGGTATCTATGGATTGATCACGAGCCGAAATATGGTTAGAGCCCTTATGTGTCTTGAACTTATACTGAATGCAGTTAATATAAATCTCGTAACTTTTTCTGATTTTTTTGATAATCGCCAATTAAAAGGAAATATTTTTTCAATTTTTGTTATAGCTATTGCAGCCGCTGAAGCAGCTATCGGACTGGCTATTGTTTCCGCAATTGCTCGTAACAGAAAATCAACCCGTATCAATCAATCGAATTTGTTGAATAAATAACATTAAATTAATCATAATTAATAAAAAAAAAAATTCAATTCGTGAGTGTAATATTTATCAATTCAAATTAATATGTATTCTACACAACTTATGATCATGTTTGCATTGTCTAAATCATAAGAAATCAAAGTATCCTGGTCCTCTTCTATTTCTTCTTCTAAATTTATCTAGACATCTTTTTTGATTAACAATATTATAACAAATCATTGATTCATCTGGTATATAAATATATGATTCATTTACGAGTTTACTAGATCGATAATTTTCATTTTTTATGTTCAAAAATTACTATAGATACAATGTCACATTCAGTAAAGATTTATGATACATGTATAGGATGTACTCAATGTGTCCGAGCTTGTCCCACAGATGTATTAGAAATGATACCTTGGGATGGATGTAAAGCTAAGCAAATAGCTTCTGCCCCAAGAACAGAGGACTGTGTTGGTTGTAAGAGGTGTGAGTCCGCTTGTCCGACGGATTTCTTAAGTGTTCGAGTTTATTTAGGGCCTGAAACAACTCGAAGTATGGGTCTAGCTTATTGATACGTTTCAAAAAACACCGCACGAATACGTTTTTTTACTGGCAAAAACCCGTGATCAAAAAAATATTTTGTATTTTTTTCTGAGCACGGGCTTTTCTGGCCCAAGTGTATCTTATTTTTATGACGAATTATTTTCCTTGGTTAACAGTAGTTGTAGTTTTCCCAATAGCCGCAGGTTCCTTAATTTTCTTATTCCCTCATAGGGGAAATAAAGTAATTAGGTGGTATAGCATTTGTATATGCTTAATCGATCTCCTTCTAACAACCTATGCATTTTGTTATCATTTCCAATTGGATGATCCACTAATTCAACTGACGGAGAATTATAAATGGATCAATTTTTTTGATTTTTACTGGAGATTGGGAATAGATGGACTCTCTATAGGACCTATTTTACTGACGGGATTTATAACTACTTTAGCCACTTTAGCGGCTCAGCCGGTTACTCGAGAATACCAATTATTCTATTTCCTGATGTTAGCAATGTATAGCGGTCAAATCGGACCATTTTCTTCTCGAGACATTTTACTTTTTTTCATCATGTGGGAATTGGAATTAATTCCCGTTTATCTACTTTTAGCCATGTGGGGGGGAAAGAAACGTTTGTATTCAGCTACAAAGTTTATTTTGTACACTGCAGGAGGTTCTGTTTTTTTATTAATGGGAATTCTGGGTATCGGTTTATATGGTTCTAATGAACCAACATTAAATTTTGAAACATTAACTAATCAATCGTATCCCGTTGCGCTAGAAATAATATTATATACGGCATTTCTTATTGCTTTTGCTGTCAAATCGCCGATTATACCCTTACATACATGGTTACCAGATACCCACGGAGAGGCACATTACAGCACTTGTATGCTTTTAGCCGGAATCTTATTAAAAATGGGAGCATATGGGTTGGTTCGAATTAATATGGAATTATTTTCCCACGCTCATTCAATATTTTGTCCCTGGTTAATGATATTAGGTTCTCTTCAAATAATCTATGCCGCTTCAACATCTTTTGGTCAACGTAATTTAAAAAAAAGAATAGCTTATTCTTCGGTATCTCATATGGGTTTCATAATTCTAGGAATTGGTTCTATAAGTGATACTGGGCTCAACGGGGCCATTTTACAAATAATATCTCATGGATTTATTGGCGCTGCGCTTTTTTTCTTGGCAGGAACTAGTTATGATAGACTACGTCTTCTTTATCTTGACGAAATGGGCGGAATGGCTATCCCAATGCCAAAAATATTCACGATTTTCACTATCTTATCGATGGCTTCTCTTGCATTGCCGGGCATGAGCGGTTTTGTTGCCGAATTGATAGTTTTTTTTGGAATAATTACTAGTCAAAAATATCTTTTCATGATGAAAATAATAATTACTTTTGTAACCGCAATTGGAATGATATTAACTCCTATTTATTTATTATCTATCTTACGGCAGATGTTCTATGGATACAAGTTTTTTAATACACCAAACGCTTATTTTTTTGATTCTGGCCCGAGAGAATTATTTATTTCGATTTCTATCCTTATACCCGTAATAGGTATTGGTATTTATCCGGATTTCATTTTTTCATTCTCGGTTGACAAGGTTGAAGCTATTCTAGCTAATTTTTGATAGAGCATTTTCATGAATAAATGAATCAAAAAGATAAAAAAAACTTATGAAAAAGAATATTTTTCTGTTAGATTCACTTAAAAAAATGGAAATTATAATCCAATATGTTTGTTGTTTGTGAGAACCCCTTGAATCATTACAGTACTTGATTGAAAGGGTTCTCCACGATTTATGGAAAGTATATATTTATATGCTTTCCATATTTTTATTTCTCAGGTTCTTTACTCATTGAAATTTAATTAGATGTAAATGAACCATAACTATGTAGTCCTATTCCTAATAGATTGATCCCCAAATAACATATCCAAATGATAAGAAATCCTATAGAGGCCACTATTGAAGAATTTACACCTTCAAATTTTTTATTTTTTCTAGTATGTAAATAAATCGCGAATATGGTCCAAGTAATAAAGGCCCAAGTTTCCTTTGGATCCCAATTCCAATAGGACCCCCATGCCTCGTTAGCCCATACTGCCCCTGAAAGAATACCTATCGTTAAAAACATAAAACCCAGACTAATAATACGATAACCCCAACGATCCAATTGTTGAATAAATTGAGACCTATAATAATTTTGAGAAGAAGAAAAAGATGTTTTTCGTAAAACATTGTTTCTTTCATTCATATTCATGTATTTTATTTCGACAAAATCAACTGATTTATTTAAAAAATCCAAATTCTTGGTAAAAGCAAGAATTTGGATGGCTTCTTGAAACGTAATGACTAAAATAGCCACTGATAATAATGATCCACATAAAAGAGCTGCATAGCCCAATATCATCATACTTACGTGCATCATTAGCCAATGGGATTGTAGAGCGGGTACTAATATTACAGATTGATGCATTTTGGTTAAAAGACCCGAAGTCGCAAAGCCTTGGGTAAAAATAACACTTGGTGCGATTATTGTACTTAAAAGGTTTTTCTCCTTTTTAAAACACGGAACCATATGAAAAATGGAAAAACCCCATGAAAGAAAGATTAGTGATTCATATAGATCACTAAAAGGTAAATGGCCCGAAAAAAACCAACGAGTAATTAACAATCCCGTTACACAGAAAAAAGTTATTATCATGGCTTTTTTGGACAAATCATATAATCCTACGATTTCATTGACTAATAAGGTTATCAAATGAATTGAAATAACAATTGATATGACGGAAAACGATATATGAGTTAATATATGCTCTAAAGTTGAAAATATCATATATATAATGAAAATAAATATCTATAATGAAAATAAAAAAGGTATGAATACTAGGAATAGAAATAGAGAATTGAATTCATTATAGGACTTCTTCTTTTCAAATTTTAAAAATATAGGATAGGATGCCATGCCGCTACTCGGACTCGAACCGAGATGCTCTAGCACTGCTTCCTAAGAGCAGCGTGTCTACCAATTTCACCATAGCGGCTTACTCGAAATCATAATAACCAACTCTTTAGTCAATCGTCGAGATTGAAAGAATCGCTTAAAGTGCACTATTTATTTAGTACATTTCTTTACTAAACATTTAGTATAAATTAATAATAATAAGTAAATTTAAAATTATGAACTATTATATTCTATTATTATTATTATTTTTTTTTCATTTCCAGTGTTCGTTTTCAAATTTAACACTACATTCAAAAAAAAATGAAAAAATTAGATTCTATATATTTAGAATATATTATATATATATTCTAAATATATGTTCCATATTCTATACTAGTATTAGTATAAAATGAGTATTAAAGAATACTCTTTGAATCGAGCTAATTTATATTATATTATTCCAATCCAAGATTTTTATTTGTTACAAAAAAAACTTTTTGATTTACCTGTAAAAATGGATTGAGCTAATGAAAAGGCTTTCAATGCTGTCCAATATCCCTTTTTTTTCCAAAAATTTTTACGAATATTTTTTTTTGATATAGAAGTGCGCTTTTTTGGAACTGCCATACAATTAGGATAGTTTTTTTATTACTATAGTTCGATGTGAAAGACATTTGTTCTGTAAATGAAAACGAATTATTCTGTAATTAGCCGTATGTCTTATTTATCTTAATTCCCTCTTTCTTTTTTCTATCTAAAGTAAAAAACATTGATTGAATATTATAAACCTTTTCCAAATATTTCATAGATACTAGATATATATATCTATAGATCTCTTTTTATTGTAATGTAAAAGAATCAATTAGTTCAAAAAGAAACTAATGTTTCTCGATAATAAAAAAAAGTATTATTTTATATTGTTTTTATAATTTATAT